GTTCGATTCTATCTTTTTTTCTTGTTATTCTTTTATCTTTCTTTTATCTTCCCCTCATCATGCGAAATAGAGAAACCTTTTATTATCTTATATCATCAGGGTAATGATCCATCAACCTGCTGGTTCTTTTTCTGAAGTAGCAACGGGAGAATTCATCCTGGAAGTGGGAGAACTGCTGAAACTACGTGAAACCCTGACAAGGGTTTATGTACAAAGAACGGGCAAACCCCTATGGGTTGTCTCCGAAGACATGGAAAGAGATGTTTTTATGTCAGCAACAGAAGCCCAAGCTTATGGAATTGTGGATCTTGTAGCGGTTGAATGAGAATACCCTGGATTTCGCGTCAATTCGTGATTTGAAATTACCCCTGCCAAGTTTCATATTAATTATGACTTTTATTTACTATTCTATTGATATTGAATAAAAGGAATTCATAATCATGCGGTTAGGATCGATCTAAACCAGCCCATTATGTATATGATTCAACATGCCAACGATTAAACAACTTATTAGAAATACAAGACAGCCAATTAGAAATGTCACAAAATCCCCCGCGCTTCGGGGATGCCCTCAGCGTCGAGGAACATGTACTAGGGTGTATGTGCGACTCGTTCAGATCATGAACTAGAACAAAGGAAAGAGAGCAATGTTCGAATATCAATGATCAAATAGGATAAAACGGAAAAACGAACTACATTTCCTATCTAATAAAAATAAGAAAATGGAGCATATCCCTTTTATTGTGTATGAAATTTATGGTTTCTATTGGTGTAAATCCACTCACCTTAATTCAAGATGAGAAGCAATTCTCCATTGGTAGCAAATGGTTATCCATTAAGCGGAGGAAATCTTAGTTAATATAGACCCCTCTTGCAAGAACGGACTAACAGGGTCAGCTACCCAGCCAACCTTCATAATTAAATACCGTTACTGTATAGGTAGAGCTCGTTGTGAAAGACCTATTACTGGATAATTCATGGGTAGAGCCGAAGAATGTGAACTATACAAGTTAGCAATAACATCGATTAAATGAAGTAAAGGCTCCGGTGTATAGAGAAGACCTCACCGTTTAAAAAGTAACCATAGAAACGATGGAATCCACTATTTCTTTATCATTGCTATTTTTTTTTAATACCTAGTATAGTACAATTTCGTATTTCGAGGTGAAACGCCTATAAAAAATGAAAAATCGTGGTTGGGAAGGTTATAGTAGCCAAAGCCGTTGGAATTTTTAGTTTATACATTGGAAAAATCCGTTTTGTTATTAATATACTAGGAAAGGGGCAAAAGAATAACTGAAAGAAAGGAAATCTATTAGTTATTCGTGAAAGTTTCATTTATTCAATGACCAGAATTAGACGGGGATATATCGCTCGGAGACGTAGAACAAAAATTCGTTTATTTGCATCAAGCTTTCGAGGGGCTCATTCAAGACTTACTCGAACTATTACTCAACAAAAAATAAGAGCTTTGGTTTCGGCTCATCGGGATAGGGATAGGCAAAAAATCAATTTTCGTCGTTTGTGGATCACTCGAATAAATGCAGCAATTCGTGAAAGGGGGGTATGCTATAGTTATAGTAGATTAATAAACGGTCTGTACAAGAGACAGTTGCTTCTTAATCGTAAAATACTTGCACAAATAGCTATATCAAATAGGAATTGTCTTTATATGATTTCCAATGAGATCATAAAAGAAGTAGGTTGGAAGGAATCCACCGGTTAAACGGAGTTGCCCGGAGAATGAACTCCGGGAAGGTCGAATAAAAATGAATAGAATATGATAAAATATGAGAAAGTAGTCAAAATAAATATGAATCAACACGTTCAATAAAAAAATTTATTCTTCCCAGATTATTATTTTTTTTTCTTACGACACGAGAATTCAATCCGGATTCTTGGATTTTTCCAACAAAATAGAAATCCCTGTTTGAGTTCGGATGGGAATTCAAATTCAAGTGAAGAAAAAGTAAACCTATCTTTTTCTGGCTCTAAGACTAGGAGTTCTAGTGGTCGACTCGGTTCTTTCAAATTGTTTCTCATTATTAAGAAAAGGTAACAAAGATAAAATACGAGCTTGTTTTATAGCAATAGTAATTAATCGTTGTTGTTTCAAGGTCAATCTATTCACTCGTCTAGATAATATTTTTCCCTGTTCACTAATAAATCGACTAATTAAACTCATGTTTTTATAATCAATTCGATCCCCCGATTGGATCGGGGGCAAACGCCTACGAAAAGATCGCTTGGATTTAAGAAAAGTTCGCTTGGATTTATCCATGGTTTGGTTAGTTTATTTCTTATCCCTAAAATCCTATTTCAGCCGTATCTCTAATTAGAATAAAAAAAATAGGATTTGGTTTGTTTATAATTATCTTTAACTATGTTAAATATGTTCTATATATAATGTCATTTTTTCCGTTTCCTTGTAAGATAAGGGTGCAGGTGCTGGGTTCGATCTATTTCTTTACCTCCCCGTGAATCGTATGTTTGTAACAATATGGACAGAATTTTCGCAACTCCAATCGATTAGGCGTATTGTGCCGGTTCTTTTGCGTAATATATCTGGAAATGCCCGTTGATGCCTTATTAACATTAACACCGTTTCGAACACAAGCGGTACATTCCAAAAGAACCGGTATTCGCACATCTTTACCCTTGGCCATGAACCTCCTTTGGATTTTTCATTTACTCAACTCTTCCTCTTTCAATCCGAAACGAAAAAGAAGAAAGGAAGGAAAAAACAAATATAGAATTTGTAACTTGCTATCCTCTTATGCAAGATTTCACTACAATAAATATAGCAAATAAGATAGAAAGATTTCTTAACTAGATTTCAAATCACAGTACAGTATTTCATATAAGTATCTTGTATAATACTCTTTCCCTAGAACCACAGTTTGTATTCTACTTCCATAGAAATTGAATACATAGAAATTTCATATTAATTGAATTCCAACCTGAACCCGAGTCTCGCAACTGTTGAATGCACTTTTATTCTTTCTCTTTCCTCCCTTATTCTAAAAAAGGGAAAAAAGAGAAAAGAGGGGGGCTGGTATTTAATTGTATCTCTAATCTTCTTTATTCTTTCCCACGTCAATAACTAGAATGAAAAAAAGGGGAACGTCAACGCATCCGGGAAAAAACGATTAATCTCTATCAATAAACCTGCCAAAGAACCGAACCATAGAGTACTTAGTACCGGTGCTACGGAAAGATATGTTTTTAGATCTCGCATTGAAAAACCTCCTTCATTTTATTGTAATACAGAAACATATTGAAATGTACAATCATCCAGTAAATAAGATTTACTTTTTGTTAAATACAGAAAAAAACGTCCTTTCTTCCCCAATATTCCCCCAAAAGACTCATTTATTTTTCCTAGGGGTTCCATTCCATTTTTCGTATAGATAGAAGTATTTTACTATTATTATATGTTAAATGAGACCAAAAAGACGAAATGGACATAAAAATTCTAGATTTTAATAGAGGAGATAACGATGTGGAAAACAAGACAAGAATTCTCTACAATGACACTGTAGACCAATGGAAGGGATGTAGCGCAGCTTGGTAGCGCGTTTGTTTTGGGTACAAAATGTCACGGGTTCAAATCCTGTCATCCCTACCTATTACTGCTCCTTTGAGCAGTAACGAGGGATTTTTTGAGATCAATTCACATTGGACTCAATTCACATTGGACATATCATATAGAATCTTTCATTGTTATGATACTATATCGTGTATGCATACAAGATGTATTGGGGCCAATCCTTTTCTTTACAGTCTTCTTTTTTATGATAAGAAAGCGCTCTTAGTTCAGTTCGGTAGAACGTGGGTCTCCAAAACCCGATGTCGTAGGTTCAAATCCTACAGAGCGTGATTCGGATCTTCTTCGATCGAATTCGGCTGAAGCACGAACTGGAACGGCAATCTGAATTTGACCTCCTGGATATTAAAGAAAGGAGGAGGTCAATCAAAAAAAGAGATATTAATTAATCAAAGGTCCAACTGATCGCCACGCCTGTATTGTAAATATGCAGTTACAAATAATCCAGCCAAAGTAATAGGAATTAGACCTAACACGATTCCAAATAGAAAAACTTCAATCATTTCAATTTGTTTGAAAGGAGAAAAAAAGAGGTAATATCTATACCTAAATATTAATCCGAATTACCATGAATCTCAATGACCAAGAATTGGCAATTGACACGGTAAGTAACTATAAATACACAGAAGTTCGCGGAAAGATTTCCTTTTATGAATTGTGCAATGAATTTCAAATCAGTCGTATCTTGCTGAGACCAATAAATAGAACTGAGGTTATAGTTAAAGCTGTCAGTAGAAAACCGAAATAACTAGTTATGGTAGGCATGAAGGAGCTAAATGAAATATGTTCTTTTTATACATATGTTTATAAAAAAGCACTTACCTGAGTTTCCTTTTTTGCAAAATAGGATATAAAAAAAATACCAATTGAAAGGTTTTGATTGATCTATCATTATAGACAGCACTAACAAAGATAAAGTCACAACTGTATAAAAACAAATGGATTCATCATCTGTAACATCTACCCATACCGCCAATCAGGGAATTCATGCTTGGATAATTTTTCAACTCAACTTATAAACTAATAATAAGAACTGGGTCATTTAATTTAGTTTTAAAATGAAACTCTTTTCGAATCATTATGGAATGAAATTATCAAATTATTCCTCTTTTTAGCATTTCTTTTTTTTTTTTTTTTTTGTATCGAATCAATTTTATATTTTAGAGCGAACAGTAATCTTATAAAACTTTTACTTTGATTTTAACTAATTAGATTCCGTAATAGGTTCACTGATATAATATCTTGAATGAATGAGAACAAAAAGTTATCACATGATCACTCGAAAAAAAAATAGGTGTTTTGGTTCAACTATATTCTAAGACTAGTCTTTTCTATTCTCTTTTTCGTTAGAAGGTCTATTTTGTATCTTTCCAGAAATCCGCATTTTTCTAGT